CATAGCTTCGCGTGCTTTTCGATCGGTGATGGGACCGAAGACCAAAGGCCGCGGGTCTATATTCTTTTTTTTTTTGCCGCCGCAGTTGGCCTCGGTCTTCGTGAACTCACCAAATGCTTCCGCGTTCTTCTACGCCACTAACCTTTGAGCGGCCTTTTTCGTTTTATTCCTAGCCTTTCGGACCTAGAGTCGACGAGGGCGCGAAGCGCCGCGTTTGATTCGATATGCTTACTAGCATATCGAATCCAGGGCTTATAGTTTAATGGGTTCAAACGCACCGCTCATAACGGTGATATTGTAGGTTCGAGTCCTACTAAGCCTAGATTCTAGAAAATCAGAGAAAAAAAATTGGACTGAAATGGATGCGCGCGCCTGCGGCGCCCTCGAATACCCAAAATAGTTAATAGATTTTTTTGCTCCGCAGGTCATTGTTGTCTTTTTCCCATTTCTCATCATTAAATTACATAATGATAAAAAAAAATATATATATATTTTTTTGGGTGTATAGCTTAATTGGTAGAGCATTAGGCTTTTAACTTAATGGTCGCAGGTTCAAGTCCTGCTATACCCAAATGTTTTTCTAGAAGTTCCCCTGGCAGTTCATATGCACATCAAAATAGACATTGCACGTTGGCTCGTCTAGTACGAGTCATTACGTGAAACTCAAATCTATATCTATTTTTTTATGTCTCTAGAAAAAGAACCGCGCCTTCGGCTTATAATCTAAGCTCAGATAGTGAAAAACGCAAAGAGAGAAATTACAAGAAGATTTGTTGGCTTAGATTGGGCGAAGGCGCGAAGCGCAGCTTGTCCTTTTAGGATGCGGCTTTGAAAAGAGAGAAGTGTTGTAGGTGTTACCAACTACTATTCCTATTTCATTTCTTTCCATGTGAACAATCTGCGCTTCGCGCCTGACCATAGTCAGAAGTAGGGGTCGGAGTCGTTTGATAGCAACTCTGAATAACAGTATAGATATAGATATCTTCCTATTTAGCTCCCGCAAATTCATGTCCTATCTAGGATCTTTCCATCAAGAGCGGATTCCCGTTCTTTTCGAGTTCCGCCAGTAATCTACGTCACCGTCAGCATCAAGTATCTATCTGTCTCTTTCATCAATTATCTAAATTATTATGCCAACCTATCTTATAAAACCCGGCCCGGCAATATAGTCAATACTGGCGACACGATTAAGAAGCAGTGCTCTTCATTTCTAGTATTTTTTCTTTATACTATTTTTTCTTTCATTGGCCATTTATTAAAAATTTTCTGTAGTTTTTGCTCGGCCCTGGTTTTTCTGTTGAAGCGAGTAGTAATTTCTGCTGTTTGTTGGACAGCTTATTGGTTCTACGCTCTTTCATGCACCGTATGCGGAGTGCTCCTTGAATAAGAACGAATACGTTAGAAGCATTGGCAACCTATACATTATTGCCATAACTGTTCGCTTCGCTCTTCGTTATTTAATCGTCTTCTTTTTCCTCAGCATAACAAATTGAGTTGCCCTATTCGTTTTGTCATGGAGTACATGGATTCCATAAAATGAAGAAAACGTTTTGGCGGCCACGCCTTCGGCCCTTGTTGAATATCTGGCATTGATGTGGGGCTCCGCCCCCCCGATGGAGAGGGCAGAGCGGGTAAGTGCTTAAGTGGCACCATCTGCTAAGACGTCTAAATGCTTTCCTTGATAACCGGAAGTTCTGAAAAAGTGTGAAATGCCGGAGGGCTTTTGACCATCCATTCAAGTGTCGTTGAATTCTGTTCAACAGCCCAAGGACTTGAAGCACACTTGTTTTCACTGGTTAGGGTGGAAAAAACCACTACAAAGAAACACAAAATTCCTACTACAGAAACATACGAGCCGAAACTACTAAAGGCATTCCATCCAGCGTAAGCATCTGGATAATCTGGAATGCGACGTGGCATACCTGCAAGACCTAAAAAATGCATAGGAAAGAAAGTCAAGTTCACGCCGAAGAAAGTGATCCAAAAATGAATTTGACCTAAAGTCTCTGGATATTGAAGACCAGTTATTTTCCCTATCCAATAGTAGAATCCTGCAAATGAAGCAAAAACAGCTCCCATAGAAAGAACATAATGGAAATGTGCAACCACATAATAAGTATCATGTAGAGCAATGTCCAGCCCAGAATTGGCCAATACTATTCCAGTAAGAGTAGAGTAGGTGCCCTTACTCGGGTGGGGCCAATTTCGGATTTCCTTTGCGCCTCTAGTGCACCTCTCTCGTAACCGTACATGATAGTTTTCCCATCATACGGCTTGCACGCGCGTCTAATTCTTTTACGACTTGGCACGGGTTTTATAGCCTGTACCGACGTGTCGAACGAGGCTGCGATTGCCTCTCCGGTTTCTTTCTTTTCCTTCTGAGTTCCTTTCATCGGGGAGAGAGAGTTCGAAGAAGTCTTTTCTTTTCTATGTTGCTATCTGATGACATGTCATTTTGTCCTCACTCTTTCTTGTATGTGAAGCTAGCTGATGACAAAATGAATGTATAGCAGTCGAAGAAGTATTTTTCGTGGTCGGCTCTCCCATGCCCGAGCTTGGCAAGTGTAGCCAGAGAATAACGCGGCAGCAAGGCCGCAACATATATATATATTGCTGCGCCCCTTCAACAACTTTTTCAGTTTCATGAGCCTTTAGTCTGGGCAGCATCTCGTTTATCTGTGAGATGTTCTTGTCGAGTTGGCTCAACCTGCGCTGCTATTGTTGTGTCCTCTCCATTGGCCCGGATTCGTTGACTAGGCATTTGGTATCGTCCAGTATAGATCTGCCGCGTAGCTTTTTGAGAAAAGGCGTAGCGGGACCAAGCTTTTTGGTTGGGGTTTTCCAACATGCTTGTGTGCTCTTCTTGTCCTGGTTTGGACCTCCATTACTGCAGAACACCAGGAAGTAAGTAACCTCTGACCTAATTCTGGGTTTCTTTCCCCGGAAAATGATGTCGATATATCACTTCTGGAGAAGCCTGCGGCCTCCTGTTTTAATCCGTCCCATTGTAGTTGTAAGGCGTCTGCTTTTTTTAGTATGATTAGGGTGCGAACACAGCAGTTCCTGATGACGAGTTTCATTTCATTCGTTAATTGGTAGAACTTATCGACGAACGAATAGTAGTTGCATATTCCTCTTAGGATCCAGCCTTTGTAGTCCTCTCGTATTTCGCTCAACGCGCCAACGAAACGAATCGTATAAGTCTCTTATCTCTTTTTCAACAGGTTTACCAAAATGAAATGGTCGATGTTGCCGTAGTATTTTGTTCTATGCCCTTTCAGAGCTCAGTGGTGCTTTTGCGGTCCGGTTCCGATGACACCGTGGGCTAAATAAATGCAAGGGTCGAAGACCTTGATAGGGGCACCGGTTTGTAAATAACTGCTATATACTATTCCAGAATGATCTTTTCTTTAGAGGGCCACTGTAGGCTGCGGCGGGCGTTCGCCTCTCCCGAAGCGCCTCATACCTTGTTGAAATCGGAAGCGTTCTGAGCGAAGTTGTTTATTTTTCTTCTGCTGACGTTTACTATTTCGCCGTCAAGGGCCGGCGTACTTCGCCCCGGGATGAACTAAAACATTTGTATGCCAACTCGGTCAGGTCTCCTTGAAATAGAAATCTGCAAGGGTTGAGGTTGTTGTTAAGGTTGCCTTTGTCGTTGTTAAGAATGGAATGCAGTTCTTTCGCTATCAGGTTAGTCATCCGCCTGACTAGTGAAGTCCTCACACGCCTGTGCGCCTGGCCCGCGTAGCAAGGGTATAGCAAAAAGATTTTTCCAAACCTCATTTGTCGAGGGCCTCCTCAGCAAAGTGAAGTGGTGGGTCACCTGCTGTCCCGTGCTTGACAGAAATGGCGTCATCCGGTTAGGTGTTGGGATTGGGAACCTTAAGTCCTTCATAGCGGGCGAGGCTTACTTGAGCCTTGAATTGCTTGCACCCTACTGCTATTTGGCCACGTACGAGATTTTCGAGAGAGTTGACGCGTTGACCCGGTAGGGGGTCCACCGGGTTCGCCTCCCGTTAGTGCAAATCACCTCGTTGTTTTTGGTTCCCTCCGTTGCCTTTTTAGGGTACCACCTTTCGGAAGCCCCCGAAGGAGGGGTTTTTTCACCCTACTCATCTTTGCTTTTGGGGTCTCCCCTACACGTCAACTGGAGAGAGAATACGTCCGTCTGTCGCCATTTTTGGGGTTATGGTGAAGTAAACGTCATCCATTCCGATTAGCACGTCGCACCCCCCTACAGTAAACAAAAAGATAAATCCTACAGCAAATAACATGGGTGTTTTGTATTGTATTGAACCTCCCCACATGGTAGCAATCCAACTAAAAATTTTTATTCCAGTAGGCACGGCAATGATCATGGTAGCCGCAGTGAAGTAAGCACGTGTATCAACATCTAAGCCTACGGTAAACATGTGGTGCGCCCACACAATAAATCCAAGAACTCCAATACTGATCAAGGCATAAACCATGCCTAGATAACCAAATACGGGTTTTCTTGAGAAGGTAGAAACAATATGACTAATGATACCGAATCCTGGCAAGATTAGAATATAGACCTCAGGATCGGGATAGATTTTGCCGTTCCCAGCAAAGCCCCCCACAGAACCCAGCGAGCTCCTCTCAAAGCACTGGGCTCTTCGCGGAATATGCCCATAACCTATGTAGTCCATCCTCAAGCATGTTCTGTAACAAGACACCACGAGTGCACAAGGGATTTGTGCAACAAATTACCATCACCAGGCACTTCCGAGTTCTTATAAAAAGGCCGCAGGTCATGAATCTCTAAATTAGAGCTAGTCAAATAACCTAAGCCTTGATTGCATACGGGACATATACCTTTTTGGCGGATGAATAGCCTGCTAAATTCGTTACCTTTCCCGTCCACCAAAATTTCCCGATAACTCCGAATCCGAAGATTCCATTCATCAAAGGGGGTTGAATCTATGAAAGGATTACCTAGTAGATCACGAGATGCTCGAAACATATGAGCAGGAACTTCTTTTACCATAGACGCAAGGAGTGTTATCCATATCACGTCAGCACAATGGCGTTTGGCATCTACACTGGGCTCGGTCCAAGTAGCATGGAAATCCCAGAGTCTGCCACGGGGAGAGGGCACCCCCTGGTAGAATCGGGAAACCAGTCTGGGTCGAGGAGTTTTAGAGAATTTCCGATGTAAATATCGCCAGCTTCTATGCCAGATCCAGTGATCCAGCAGACTGAAGGTATGAAGAAAATTGCCAATTCCAAAGTAGTTGCCCCAACCATGAAGAATTGGGTTTACCAATTTGATCATCTGGTAAGGAGAGAAATCTATATTTTCAGAAAAGACATTTTTTATTTTCCATTTCAGCGACATTATTCTATTAGGATTAGGATACACGTAGAGGCCCCCACGAGTGAAATTCTTCCCCACCTTCCATGAGGAAGTGATTTGGCTATAAGAGCGGGCCCTATCGATATTATGGAATATGAAGCCGATAAAATGAAGTCTCTCTCCGATCTTCCACGGGAATATGCGGGTTTTTTCTGACGACAATTGAAGGCCACGTTCCGCCAGGAAACTTTTTGCTTTTTCAAAAAGTCGTTCTACTAATGTCTCATCATTGGTAATAATGACAAAGTCATCGGCATACCTGATAAGGCGGACTGATTCTGTTTTTCGGGTCTGGTTAAAGAGATAACTATGGCCTTTTCTTTGCATCCATTCTGTCCTTTCAGGATCAGCCATAGTAGTCCGGTGTCCGCCAGTTATTTCCTTTTCTAGCCCATCCAGGGCAAAGTTCGCGATTAAAGGACTTATGACACCGCGGAACGAGACTTCAAGTTCCCCTTGATATTCAATTGGACTCTTAAGCCATTCCTCGAGTACAATTTCTGTACTACTAGGCATGGGAAAATTATCTAAGGTCCATCGGTGAAATATTCGGCCGAGGAAGCCTTTTATATCAGCATCAATTACCCATTTGGAAACAAAATTTTTACTATTTTGTTCCATTCTCTTGTCGTTCACTTTGCGTACTCTTTGCCTTCTCGTGTCTAGTATGTAAGCAATTTCACCTACCGCCATGTGTGCACATTTTCCCCTCCGAGATCCGAAGCTATATCTGTCAGCAAAGGGTTCTGTTACAGGTTCAATAGCTAGTTTGAACAAGTGCTGGACGGTCCTGTCAAATATTGTGGGTATTCTTAGCAGCCTTTCACCATTTTTTGGTTCGAAAATGGAAACATGGCGAACGGGTGAGCTCTTGTAATTCTTTAGATTGATCCGAAAGATACGACGAACTAGACCGATTCGGGAAGAAGCTTCTAGTATTTTACCATCGACTCCCGGAGTTCGACTTCCGGAAGTATAATAGAAATTATCTACGGCAATTATTCGAGAGGTTAATTGAGTACAGATTTCAAGCATGCAGTCTTTCAAAAATGGGTTTCTGAGTCCCAGGGAAGCTGCTAAAAGAGAGAGGATCCTTTGTTGGTTCTTTACTAATTTATGAATAGCCGTAAATTTCTTTCCCAACATGGGCCACCGACCCTCGTTCATGATGACCGCGGCTTTCCTGGCGATAATCCGTGATTTTTTTCGGGTCTCCTTCCATTCAGCGAAGAGACTGTCTGGAGATCCTGAGCCATTAGAGAAGCCACGTCTCTCTTTCCACGTCAAACGTTTCAGCATTACCCACATGTTATTGTGTATAGCCTTACGTCTCATCTCACCCTGTGATAGCATCATTGACTTGGATATATCAACAATGTCCAGTTGAATGGAAATGCCAATTTCGGCTCTTGAAAAAGGTTCCACCACAGGGGCAACGCTACCAATAGAATATCTGTCTTGTCGAAAGATGTTGGGTCTCGAGTGGTCCGCCCGGGCAAGGGCCGAAGGCTTCTTGCACGCAACGTGTGGAATCTTACCCTCAAAAGAAAGGAGGGCACACTCCAATCCCAAAAGATCCCTACTATTACCGGGGTCTAACCTAAAAGAGTTTGAAACTGAAACAAGAGAAAAAGGGCCTTTTTTTCTTTTTCTGGCACCATCCTCTACCTTTCTCATGACATCGACTCCCAAACATCCCACCTCATTGCCAGTTATCTGCATTCCAGGCAGATAGTTGATTTGAGGCACAGAACAGCTGTGCTCGCTTAGGTAGCGCTGTAAGGGCAGCGTACCACCTTTTCTATTGGCGCAATCGCGCCCATGACCAAAAAACCAAAAGAGATGCTGGTATAATATTGGATCTCCTCCTCCTGCAGGATCAAAAAAGGTTGTATTAAAGTTCCTATCAGTTAATAACATGGTAATTGCCAATCTATTCACACACTTTTGGTCAGTGGAGCACAATAAAAATCGATTTTTTTCATGCCGTTGTGGTGCAGTTTGGACTATATCTTCATCTTTTCTTAATCATACCCGCTTTGATGCGCACAATACCCTTTTTTTTAGCCCGCATGGGCCACGAGGCCAAAGGATTTGCAAACACTAGGATCATGCACCCATCACTTCAAATCAAGCCGGCCAAATAGGCATCAAGCTTTTGTTTGCCTGGATGGCAAAAGTAGGTTTGACCAGAGATGTTTGGCGTATAGTCTCTGAGGGCGAACCATCATGGTTCGTTCCCTGCTGATCGTCGTTGCAGAGTTCCCAGCATATAGTCAAATTCGACCAAGACATCGCTGCCTTGTCAGGCGCAAATACACCTGCCAATACTGGAAGAGATAATAAAGGTAGGAATGCTGTCACTAATACGGACCATACGAATAGGGGTAATCTATGCATGGTCATTCCTGGCCCACGCATGTTGAAAATAGATAGGGGTCAGTCTATGCTGCCCTCCGAACCATACATGACAATTTTTTGTCATACAGCTCTCACTCGGAAAACTTCAATTGCTGAGATTCTTGTATCAGGTGCGTTTCGAAGGATGTGTTGCTTAATAGGGGCCTAGGACTGATAGTATGATATTATCTGCATTTCCTAGCTTATCTGCATGATACGCTTCGCGGTGAGCTTTATATAATGGAATCTGCTTTCGTTTATATGCTCTGGGCAACCGGGTAACCTCAGTTTCTTATTCGAATCTCTACTTAAACGTCTAAAACAGTCCTTACATTATTTATTTCCATATTCCTATCACCGCAGATGGCACAAATCCAACCTAACCCAGACTCGTAAAATTTTTCGGTCTACTAAACCTGCATAACCTAATTTGGAGTAGCTGTTTACCTTGTAATCATGTAGAACCTTATCGTTATTTGGAATCGTCAGGCTACTCTAAGTATTCAGGCATTGAAGCTTAGCTCCAATTTTATTGAACCCAGTTCGGAACTTCGATTTGAAAGCCGGCTTTGGATGAGTGAACTAAGAACCATATCACTTTTTGCAGATTTCTTTCATCAACCACACCACAATAATTAGAATTGGGCGGTCCTACTAATTAGGTCAGGATGGATATCTGGATGTGATAGTCTTATCTTTTGATACCTTTGGCGCAGATTAATCTATGATTCAGCCTTTGCGTATACGTATCTGCGAGTTCGAAAAACCAGTTCCCATGCAATCTATAAGGGGTTGGGCCATCTGAACCTTTTTTCGCAAAGCCGAGAAAGCTGGTTTTACGAGTAATGTCCCCGGGCTTACCTCGGATACTTTCATAGCAGAAAACCAGAAATTTAGGATCCGATAGAATTATTCTCAGTCCATTATAGCGTCCCTGGTTATTTTTACAATTGTTTACTATCTTATTAGCATATGTACGGGCGTCGCTTTGTTAACCATTCTTCTGATTTCTTCGAAGAGGCCTGCAAGAGTAACTTTCTTTGCCCGAAACAGATGAAAAAGAACTATGGATCGTTTTCTGACTAGTCACCTTCGTGTTCTGGCTGGGTGGTTTTCCTTCCCCTTGCTACTATGAGACCTCTGAGCCCGCGCATCATTTGTCGGATGATGTGAAGCGGTTACTTCCCGTGGTTGCCCTATTTTTGTGTTTTCTTCTTGACCTTCGTCAAGGCCTTCAGTAGTTTAAGGTCCTTGCGCACTTGCTTGATTGCTCAGGCCGGTTCCCATGTTAGAATCACCCGTGGCTGTCCAACAACTATGACCGTTCACTACATCAGTCAAAGCTTTCGCCCAGATTGGTATCGGTTCCCGGGTTACTCTACCACACATATACCGACGTATTCTGCCTGGGATATGTAGCCTTTTCAAGGCAGTGAGTGCGTATCAAGTTGGTTAACCTAACCCTTACTACCCTGCTTAGAGGATACCACCAAGGAGGGCAGTCCCCTTTGGCCTCCCCATTGACCAACTGCTCGCAAACATGATGGATTATTGACCCAAAATGCCGCATTGGCCTGCTGCATGTATTTTTTTGAAAGAGTCAGACATACATGTAGGAATATGGATATTAGTCCTCACTGAAAACGAGCCTCGCACAGCGCACTAGTGATAAAATTGATAGAACCTAAAATAGAGGAAACACCCGATAAATGGAGACTAAAAATGGCTAAATCCACAGATCCTCCAGAATGACTGGTTATACCACTTAACGGCGGATAAACCGTCCATCCGGTACCAGCGCCCACTTCTACCAGAGCAGAACTTAAGAGAAGTAACAGTGACGGGGGTAACAACCAAAAACTAATGTTATTTAATCGTGGAAATGCCATATCAGGTGCACCTATAAGAATCGGAACGAACCAATTACCAAATCCACCTATCATCGCAGGCATAACCATAAAGAAGATCATTAAAAAAGCGTGAGCTGTTATTAACACATTATAAAGTTGATGATTTCCACCAAGAATTTGATTGCCAGGCTGTGCTAATTCCATACGAATTAGTACCGAAAAGCATGTACCCATAACTCCAGCAATGGCACCAAAAATGCAATATAGAGTCCCTATATCTTTGTGGTTCGTGGAAAACAGCCATCTTTGTGCAAAATTGTTCATTTTAGAACTCCATCTTTCAATAATACCATGCTTTGTTGAACTAGTTTCGATTGATGTTTTCGCAATTTAGAAAAGCGAAATTCGTCACAAACTGTTTCGCGAAAACAGGTGACTATCTTCTCTTGTAAACTGCTGCGAGAATGCTCTTGAATAGCTAATAGTGTTTTCAACTTTTGCTCCACTTGTTGGCATAACACAGCTTGCACTGTCTGTTTGCACTTAGGTGCGCAGCGCGTAAGCAGATCATTTATACAAGATTCTCCAATCATTTGCGTACTTGAACGCAAACTTATACTACGTAATTCATGCTGTTTCTTCAACTCGGACGACAGAGCTTCTTGAGAACTCATCAATTGCTGTAGCTCTGAAAGAAGAGCTTCGCTTCGCGCATCAGAAGTAGCTTTTAAAGTTTCACCAAAGGTTTTTTGACTAAATATGACAAAACCTACAAAACTTAAAGCTACAATAATTTCTTCATTATAAATTAAGATTTGTTTTGAACTTAAAACACTAAAAATTAAAATAGCGAATATAATAAATTCACGCATTCGTATTTTTCTTTTTTCTTGGTCCGTTCTTGATATTCATTAGGGTGTTCCTTTGTCCGCGTAAAACATAGATTTTGTTAAGAGCTGTGGTTCGACGTGACGCCAAAGAAGTTATATGATAAGTAGAGGGACTCATAATTGAAAGTGCGTTTTTTTTTATCACTTGTGAGACACTAATTTCTCCTAAGGAACATACATAAGATTTATTCAGTCGTTTTAATTGATTAGCATTTAAGCTTTTTACCATTTCGTTACACCACTTGGATGCTCCAGATACACCCGAGTACAGATAGGATATACTGGTATCAAAGCATTCTTTGAAAACAACATCCTGTTCAACACTGTAATCGCTCGGCTCTGTGCCTACATTCTGATGTGAAATCAGCTGTTTTCGTAATTTGAGAATGCGACTTATTTTGGGTAATCCATCATTATATAATAATACATAAAAGGCCATATAAAAGACACATAACCAAACAAATTGCGTCAAATAGGTAAATTGATCTAGTTGAGGCATTTTTTTTTTACTTTTTCTTTGCTGATCCAAATACTTTTATTGAATCACGAGAGAAGAAAACAAGTTTTCTTCTTTGAGCCCTTATTGAGCCCTTAATGGTAAAGCTCTTTAAGCAAAACCTACCAAACGGGCCGCAGATTTTCATGGGGAATTGAAGAAGGAAAAGTTGGTAAAGAAACTAGAGTCATGATTAAAATATATATATATATTTTGGTATTAGTATCCTACATAACGCGGAGCGAACACCACGATTGTTTTGGAGTCTGGACGAAAAAAAAGATTTTTTAAGCTTATAGATAGATAGGTTAACTAAAAGCTACTAATATTTCCACTACTATCCATTCCATCATCGAGGTATCGAGTTTCCACATGGGCATATGGGGCAATGATAAATCGCTTGTAGTCACACTAATTGGTCATTTCCATAACATCCTTTCTTCAAACCCAGTTCTTTAGTTGCTCTGCGTTAACACACCAACAAAATTTAATTCCTTGCCCGGCCTTGATCTCTGAGTCTAGATACGTTATTTGTGGTGGATCGTTCCGTATTTTCATGCGTTTCCTCAGTGCGGGCTTGAGGCTTTGGGCCTAAGCGCTTTAAGCTTTGTTTGGTCCTTTGGGTCGTAAAGACCATAGGAATAAAGCTCGAATTTTTCTTTTTTTCTTTTTCGGTCCTTTCATATTTATGAAAAACTGTGTCTTTTTTCGTGTCTTGCAAGTGTTTCCGCTTTGTGCCCAAACGCTTTACTCGTTTCTGACGCGGTTTCGCCGGCGAAGAATAATCTAGTTTGCCATCACCAATTTCTTTTACTACGATATTGCCAATTTTTGAGTTCATGTTCAAAATAGAGAAGATTCTCCATTGACTATGAAATACTTTTCGATTTCTGCGAAGACTCTTTGGAAGAAAAGCTATATGACCTGCGATTGCTACCGCATAACCTCCTTTGACTGAATTCAAAATAAACCCTTTGATCAAATTCCGGTCACTTCGCCAGATTCTAGTTAGTTCAGTCCAAACTAGTTTGCTTTTACATTTTCTTTCTAGAGGTTTTGACAAAAGCATTTTTGGTTCACCAAACACTTCCACATCTTCAATTCCCAAAATAAACCTCGTTTGCTTAGTGATTGGCACTCTTTTCAGCTCATGTTGGAAACAAATTATTGGAGTTTTCAGCCCCGTATCCACCAATATAATGCTTTGTCGTAATTTTTTAACTGAACATTGTATAGCGCTTCCGCGTAATGGATTCAAACTAGAATTATATTGGGGAAATAGTTGAGTAAAGCTCATGTTGCTTTTTTCTTTTTTTTAGTACCTATTTTCTAACTTGATTCATCTGCTTATAGAGGCTTTCAGACCACGCTGCGCCCTCATAATCAATTTCATGAGGAATGCAATTACATAGTAATTGCTAGAGAATGGGGCGAAATTCGGGCTGCTATCGTTGTGCCCTCTCACAGAGCCGTACATGATAGTTTTGTGTCATACGGCTTTTCGCCCGAAGCCACGAAAAAAAAAGTATAGATTTTTTTATGTTGATATCCTCCATTTTCTATCACCAGTTAGCCTATCTCGCAGAAAAAGAGTCCGATACCGTCGCCGCGTGAATATACACGCGGCTCTTAGCGAATGAGGCCCAAGGGGCTGCGAAGACTGTGGCCTTTCATTCATTTTTTTTGTACCGAAAATAGAAAAAATGGCTAAGTAACATAAAGGTAATGTATTGGATTGCAAATCCTAGAAAGATGGTTCAAATCCGTCCTTAGCCTACTTGAAATTCTACTGTTTCTCTACAAGTACTGCACTTTCTTATTTAAGGAAGGTCAAACCCTTTGATCAACCTCTATACTTACCCGCCATCTGCAACACAGACAGTGCAGGCGACAACCAGCTAAGCGCCCGCTGCCTTTTGGCAAGGCCTTGTTTTAAACTTCGAGGTTGCTCTTCATCGAAGATAAGAAGCAAGAGAAGTAAAATATATATCTATATATATTTTTTTGTGAAGCAGTCTCCGGAACGAAGCATGCTTTTGTTTAAAGCCACTGCAAGATCGATTTTCAGACCACTTTATTCTCTCAAGATCTGAACTCCTTAAAAATTCTTTAATAGAAAGCTTCACTCTATTGTGTTTAGAAGTGGATTTGAACCACTGACACAAGGATTTTCAGTCCTTTGCTCTAACCACCTGAGCTATCTAAACGGAAATAAAAAAAAGGAACTATGTACAATTCTAGTTTGTTGGTTATTCAAAAATTATTAAGTACAAATGCATATCTGGGCCATCGAATACCTACTTCCGATTTTCAAGGATATTTATACGGATTTAGAAATGAAATGGCTATTATTAATTTAGAAAAAACACTTATTTGTTTACGAAGGGCTTGTAATTTGATTGAATCTATTATTCGTGCAAAAGGCCATTTTTTATTAGTGAATACCGATCCAGAATATAATAAAATAGTTCGACAAATGGCAAAAAGAACCAATCAGAGCTATATCAATCATAAATGGATTGGAGGATTTTTGACCAATCGCAAACATATGAAAAATGTACAAAAACACTTTCAGAATTTTTCTGCGCATTCCAAATTTAAAGACGCCTCTATATCGTCGCCCTTCGATTTTTTTCCGCATTTTAGAAAGATGCAAAAATGTTTTGAAGGAATCATGACACACGATATTCCAGATTGTTTAGTAATAATAGATGCAAATAAAAATTCTATGGCTATACTTGAAGCCAATCAATTACAAATACCTATCGTATCTTTGGTGGATTCTAATATTTCGAACAGATTACAAAAATTAATAACTTATCCCATTCCAGTGAATGATGATTCTATACAGTTTGTATATCTATTTTGTAATCTGATTACGAAAACAGTCATTCTTTCACAAAGTGCTTGGCCGCTCTCGCGAAAACCCTTAAGTCGGGGCCGCAGGCCCTAGCAAAAAAAAAAATCTATATATTTTTTTTTTGGATTGAAAATTGGGAAAAAGAACCTTGAAACTCTTTCTAAAACTTTTTTATCAACAGATTCTACTTAATTCATCTACACTAATAACGACTTTTTCTCTATTTCTGTCATATATCGTAGTCACGCCCTTAATGATAGGTTTTTCTAAAGACTTCTTATGTCATTTTCATTTGGGTCTAATTTGGATTTGTTTATTGTTTTCTTTTCTTCCCGAACGTTTTCTCCAGAATGATTTTGAAGATGGTACACCCGAATTGTATTGTTCAAGCGGCTATTGTTTGCAAAAAATATTACTTTCTAAATTGGTAGGTCATTGGGTTCTTCAAATAAGTGGTATTTTTGGTACTTTTCCAGTGGTACAACCTCTATACCAATTTGATCAACTCAAAATGAATTGGTTCACCCTTATTATAGGAAGTCTGATATTTACTCTTATGTGTGGTATTCATTCTTGTTTGGCTCTCGGAATAATATCTCATAGTTGGAACAGTTTGCAAAATCTTACCACTTTACCCACTCTATTACCCTCAATTATTTTCTGCGCCTCTACCGAAACAGAATGGTTTCATGTTCTTTTATTAATGGGGTATTTACTTTTGTTTTTATTTCTTTATCCTATTTTGGTTTCGATCACTTCACAAAAGTTGATAAGCCAATAGAATTGATTGCCTTTGCGGGTATACCGGCTCACTCATCGTAAATATTGTGGAGCAAACAAAAAAAGAATATATATATATTCTTTTCCTTCTGTATTTATTTCCTATACTAAACTCCTGTACACCGTTTAATTCTGGCAGAAAGAGAAAGCAGGGATTTGGTGAAGTTTGAGTGAGAAAACTATTTCCAGGTGGCCCAGATGGGAATGATACAGCTTAGCAGAGCACAAAGCTTCTTTTTTTCCGCATTATAGATGTCTTGGGAAGGCCTGTTAATAAAGCGCTTCGAAGCGCAGGGCTCAGCGAAGAAAATTTGTTTCCTTGCTGGGCTGGCTCTTCTTCGGCAGGTTTCCACGAAGCAAGGAGCGAATCAAACAGAAAAAAAAGCTGTCGAATTTTAATAATTAGCACGAAATGATCCATATTTTTTTTCTAGCCGGGCCATTGATGGACTATTATTTCATGATAAAACGTTAGAAAATCCCTATGTATTTCGAAATACTACGACCTTCTTTGATCATGTCATGCTCTTTTCGCTATGCACGAATTCTCATCGGATTTTGTTGGTTCCTAGCAGCAATGGCTATTTATTTAAGTATCTGGGTAGCACCATCCGATTTTCAACAAGGTGAAAATTATCGCATTATCTATGTGCATGTTCCAGCCGCTTGGATGAGTTTACTCATTTATATCGCAATGGCTATCAGCAGTGTGTTATTCTTATTAACAAAACATCCGCTTTTTCGGTTATTTTCTGAAAGCGGCGCCAAAATAGGTGCTTTGTTTACTTTGTTTACCCTATTAACCGGGGGTTTTTGGGGTAAACCCATGTGGGGTACCTTTTGGGTGTGGGACGCTCGTCTAACCTCTGTATTAATCTTGTTCTTTATTTATTTAGGTGTACTGCGTTTTCAACAGTTTTCCGCGGACGTCGCTTCCATTTTTATCCGTATAGGGTTAATCAATATACCAATAATTAAATTTTCTGTAAACTGGTGGAATACATTGCATCAACCTTCCAGCATTAGCCAATTTGGTACTTCAATACATATTTCTATGCTCATTCCAATCCTGTTAATCCTTATTAGCTTTCTTTGTTTAAGTGGGATTTTTTTCATTTTGGAAACACGTCAAATTATTTTATCTTTTTCTAGTTTTTCCGTAGAGAGTCAAATAAATCCGCAAAACAACAATAGAAAACAGGTTTTTTTTTATACGAACGATGGATCAAGCAAAAGCACCTAAGGAAAGGTGGACTTTTATTATTGGGTTTAAGCAAGTTGTTTAAGGCTTTAGGAGAAGCAAAGCGACGCTCTGCGTTAAAAAACGCAAAAAAATCTATTTTTTTTGCCAATTATAAGCAAAATTTACTGAAATGTATAATGAATTGGGCCATTATTTTTTAGTACTGAGTATTTTTGTTGCATTAACTTACAACAAAAGACCTGCGGCTATTTCACTTTATTTTTTTTTCTTTACTATTTCCTTTTTCGGTATTTCGTTCTGCTATATTTCCTCTGATTTTTTCAATTACAATGTATTTACCAACTCAAATGCTAATGCGCCTTTATTTTATAAAATATCAGGAACATGGTCTAATCATGAGGGCAGTTTGTTATTATGGTGTTGGATCTTAAGTTTCTATGGATTTTTTTTGGGTCATCGGGTTCGACCCTGCAATGTTTCGAAACGAGGGCGCAGCAAAAATCTATTTTTTTTCCGCAGACCGCTCGTGGCTTTTCGCTCTGCTTCCTTCATAAAAAAAGAGAATAAACAATTCAGACATCATTTGTTGCAGAACCTGTTTGGCACCATAAATCATAAAAGCTCCCTCGAGAGCCAATCCAAAGCGGCGCCCTCAGGTATCGTCCAAGGGCCCTCGGATAGAAGGTTAAAAGATGGTGCAAATGCAGAAGAAAATAAAAGGCCCATAAGGCTTAAAAAATGGAAAGAGTTGAAAAAAAAAAAATCTAGATTTTTTTTTTTGCTTTACGCTTTATGTAACAATTTAGATTCTTTATTTTTGGCACAAAATGCAAATAATAAAGTTTCCTTTATTGATGAACGGCGAATTTATATGGGCATTGCTTTCTTCTTCTCGATTTTCTTATTAGCAAGTTCCAATCCTTTTGTTCGAATTTCATTTGTTTGTACCAAATCACTTGCAGAATTAAATCCTGTTTTACAAGATCCTATATTAGCTATACATCCTCCCTGCATTTATGCAGGATATGTCGCCAGTGCTATCGGTTTTTGCTCATGTCCAGCCAAAATAATGAATGGTATCTCTGCACTCTATTTGCCGATGCGAAGAGAAAGCAAGGCCGAAATTTTTGATGCTTTCTCCCGCATAACAAATAAGCTGATTACCCAGGAGAATGCAAAGAAAATTCTAAAAAATCTATTTGAAAATACCTGTTCTCTTCATCCCAGTTTTGCTCTCATCTTGCTACGCAATAGAAGCCTACTCGGGCTTCGGCACTTGGTGTCGCCCTCTTCGCTCCGGTCGAAAGAGCGGCTGAATCTTACAGAGAGCCAGTGGACGAAGCGTGTTGTTCGTGAAGCGAATACTGCGTTTTTGTATTTCGGTTGGACCCGTAGCGCGAATAAAGTGGTCTCTGGCCCACAATACCATGGGTGGAAACAAATTCAAATTTGGATCTTGACATGCTGGTGTTTTTTGACTGTAGGCATATCGCTAGGAAGTTGGTGGGCTTATCATGAATTAGGGTGGGGGGGTTGGTGGTTTTGGGATCCTGTAGAAAATGCTTCTTTTATGCCTTGGCTATTAGCTACAGCTTGTATTCATTCAGTAATTTTCCCTAAATTGAATTATTGGACTTTGTTTCTCAATATGGTCACTTTTCTATGTCGTGTTTTAGGAACTTTTTTCGTACGTTCTGGATTGCCAACTTCCGTTCATAGTTTTGCCACAGATTCTACACGAGGAATCTTTTTATGGTTTTTTTTCCTCAACATTACTATCATATCTTTGATGTTTTTTTTTCAGATGAAGCGGCAATCAAGTACTAGGCTAGTTGGTGCATTATTTGATTTATCATTAAATCAAAGCCTGAGGGCCCCAAAACCCGTAAACCAGATCTTATGGTATTCGCGGCGAAGCACTCTATTCGTGCACTGGCGTCAATCTACTCGTTTATTAAAGCTGATGGAGGACGAAGAAGGCCATGACAAACTAATTGTATACAAAACAAGGAAGATACATAAAGAAAAAAAGCTCTTTTTCTCAGGCCAAAGAGAGAAAAAGCTAGCACCATTTCGAATCCACACGGTGAAACCTTTGGCTCTTTTGTCATTTGTTATGCGAAGGCTCCGCGCCTTCCAGGAACTATGGCTACGGAGGTAGCGTACCGGGGGCGCAAAGCCTTCGCCAAAGGCCGAGGAAGAAGAAGCCTTCGGCCCTGCCAATGAATCATTTTTTTGTTTCCATTTTGAGTTTTTCTATCTCGTATTCTCTTCTTCCTCGAAGCAAGATCCTAAAAACAAATAGAGCAGATGGTCCAACTACAGAACTTTTTTTTTCTTCTTATGTTTCTGGTTGTGCTTTGTGGTACGGCAGCACCCATACTATTTCAATGGTCGGTAAGTAGAGATGTTCCCACAGGTGCTCCTTCTTCTCATGGTACTATAATACCTATTTTTACCTCTTTATTATCGCTTCTAGTTCATGTACATTCCAGGGGATTCATACGCTCTATGGAGAAAACAGAAAGGATAGTTTTGGTAAGAGCAAAACCCATTTTATTACTTAACACAATTGAAAAAAGCTCCCCAAAAACTAGAGCTAAAAATGCATTTTTTTTCTTTTTTCTTTTTCTTTTCAATTTTTCCATTTTCAAATTCATGGGAGACTTGTCATATTCAGAATCTTTCTGTGGTGTGCTTTGTTTTTCATTATCTCGTACATTTTTTTTATCATTTAAATATAGGCGCGATACGTGGGCAAACGAGGAGCGTAGGCTTGGAATGGAAGAAAAAGGAAAACCGCGTAGGCGGGCACAGAGAAGAAAGCGCCAAGCGCTTTGTTGGCCTAGCGGAAGAAAGAAACAAAGAAATAAAAAGAAAGAAAATTTTTCCTTTTTATTTCTTTCAAATAAATCAAAAATATTTTTGATTTATTTGCTGCAATTTTCAAAAACCTTCGGCTTCAACGAAAAAGCCAAAATTTTGGCTTTTTATTCTCTGCTTGCTTTTTCGCAAGCTTATTCTCTCGTCCTTGAAAATATTTGGAATAGATTTTTTATTGTTCGCGCCTCACCAAAAAGACTGATGGATGTTGGTCATGACTTTCGAAAAGTTCCCATGACTATGAAAATTTCACATGGAGGAGTTTGCATCTTTATTATGGGTGTTATTCTGTCGTGCGACCCGGCAGCTTATGCGCGACCATCTCGTGTTTAAGCTCACGCCATATGGGCGTGAACTCTGGTTGAATTCGGGTTCTAAATCCCGCCGCTGAGATGCTCAGTCGACTCTTGAACCTTGATAGGAAGACGGCTTCTTCCCAAATTAGTGCAAAAGGTTCAAGGACTTAGGATGAACTTAATGTGAATGGGTATAAGCTTCGCTGCTCAAAAACACCCAGTATTGACCACACTGAGAGACTTGCCAATAGCAAAAAAGGCCGCGGGTAACGCTAGTTGGCGAAATGGCGTTAAGCATTCCTGGCAATACGGAAAGAGAGGTCGTGATGATATCATCTACGTTCGTACTGTCCCTTGTGGAGTAAATCTCACATCCAAAAATCTAACCAGGGAACGGAATAATTCCCATTAAGTTCCAGTAAAACTGGCAGGCCAGCCGGGCCGTAAGCTAGTGGGAACAGGATTCTTCCGGCAAGACAAGACCTTTGGGGCAAACGCTCACTTTGCTCGCGTCAGTGAAAGAGATCCCGAAGAAAAGGCCGACGCGGGGACTCAGGGCGCAGCATAACGAATGGTGAAGAGTTCATATAAGCAGAATAAATGGGAAAAAAAATTTTTAGGCGAATGCCATGTAAATTTCCGCTTCATTATTTATTATTCGGTCCTCAGGCTCCCCTTGAGAAGAGCCGTATGAGGCCGTAGGCTCACGTACGGTTCGGAAGCCAAGCCCCTGTAGTGATGCCGTGGCTTAGGTTAACCAACACAAAAAAGAGACAGTTTACTCAATTATTGCCTTTAGGTTCTGAACTACATATAGGAAGAGAGCATTGTTGTTTGCGAGGTATTGATCAATTACATGGACCCACCTTTCATTCCATTTGTGGTAATTTGATCATTTATAAACCGTCCTTAAAAAATCCATTCATTTTTGATTATGATGAATCATTTCGTGCCATAATCGACTTGTTGCCAATTGCTGCGCTTTCGTACCAGAATGAAAAAGTTGAAAAAAAATATATATATTTTTTTTCAACTTTTTTCCATGGTGACAGATCATGGAGAAATTGCGAACATCATAGTTTCCCACTTTGGTTGACTGTGTTCCCAGAAAAAAGATTTTCTTTTTCTAATCAAGAAACAAGCACTACCAAAGTGGCTATACATAGTAATCTTTTTACGGATCTATATGCTTTAATTGGAACTGGAAGTTTCGAAACAGGCTGGTATATTACCATAATGAAACTACCTTTCATTTTCTGTATTTGGATAGGCTTCATCTTGGCTTCATTGGGAGGCTTGCGTAGTTTTCTACGTCAGCTGGCTTTATATAGATTGGATCGGAATTGAAAAAAAAAAATATATATATATTTTGTATTTTGTAGAAAATGCAAAATTACATAAATCTGGAGTAAAAGGATTCGAACCTTTGCCTGTCGGTATCAAAAACCGAAGCCTTTCCACTTGGCTATACTCCAAAAAATCTACCTACGGCCCGTTTTTCAAAGCTTGTAAAGTGCTATGCACCCACCTAAAACAAAAACGAAATAACTTCCCACTCTGCCAATGGCTCATAACAGACCAACGTAGGGGCGGTTAATTTGCTTATGTTCTCCTACAATATACAATATTTTTTGATAATCGAATCATTCATCTATATCGTGGAGGAAGGACCTATAACTTTAAGCCTGAGCTATTCTCCTAGGCATACATAGTAAATAAATAGAGCACATAATAGTTTCTAATCTGATTTATGAATCGAGCACACTTCTTATGAATAAACATAGATTCTTTTTTCGCCAATCAAGCAGCATGGCTTCTCTTCCAATTTTCAAAAACAGTTTGATCACGACTCGTGTTCGATCCGCGGGGCGAGGGTACAAATACTATGCGAGATTCAAGACCCATTGATTTATAAATTTATGATATAATACTAAATTTCCTAATAGTAGTTATACCTTTTTTTTGTCAAATGTCGTTTGTTCCAAAGATGTCTATGAATTTAGGTGAGGGCCGCAGCCATAAATCTTTAATAAAAAAATTCAAAACATCAGAGGGATTTCTATTTATAGATCAAGCAATCTGGTTACACTTAATCTTGATATGGGTCTTGAACCTAACCACTCGAATTCCTAAGCCTTTTTTTTTTTAAGGCGTTAGATACACGAAAATAACCGCGGTGATTAGAGGATGGTGCGATCACTGCGGTCCCTTCCGCACAAATAGATTGGGATTAGAAAATGCATGTCATATTAATATCAAATATATCACAATGATATATTTAAGAAATAATAATGCTAAACAAATAGTTGTTTCTGGAGCCTCGTAACTTCCGCTGGTAATAATCATAATCTAAGGAAAGATAAGTTTCGGAAAATTATCGTCATAGCCTTATGTTCTGCGATAAGGGCAGAGTTTAGGGTTAGCTTTAAGCTTCTATTACCTAGGAAAAATCGTGGACTCATTATGTTATTTTATCGTCGTCACTTCATAATATTGTCCTACTTGGCGCTTACTGTGGATTGGGCACCTTTATTCTTCATTCCCATTTGGTTGACCTGCGCGTAAATTTGTGGTCACTTCGTGATTCGACTGCCATTAGTTGAATATGCCGGGTGCGGCTCGACAATCTACCATAGCTGGTGGCATACTATCTCAAGAAGCAGTATTAACTGGGAAACAGTAATTCTATAGTAGGCTAGCCGAAGGACTAAAGGCCTAATGATCGCAGAACTTGAAGTTCCGACTTGTACGGATAGAGGGACTCGAACCCCCACAAACATTATGGTTACCAGAACCTAAACCTGGCATGTCTACCAATTCCATCATATCCGCCAAAATTTGCTCAAATCTGTGGAAATTTTTTTTTTATTTTCTTCAGTTATTAGACTCTCTTAATGGCCTCAATACCATTTCAGATGGTAGCTCAAGGGCCCATGGATTGCCATATTTTTTATCGCCGATCGATAATCACAGTCACATGAATGGGTCAAAGGCCCTTTCGTCAAACTAGAATTGAACTTACACCATCATATTTGGCCTAACCCTGTAGGTTAGGTCGTGTTTTATGGTTTCTGAGTCGTGCCTATAGATAAAGTTATTTCTCATGGTTCGTCATTGTAAAAATAAACTAAACTAGATTTGCTTATTAATGATCCATAAGTCATATTGTTTTTTGCGTCTGCGGGTATACCATCTAAGCATCATATCTTTTTGACTGCGTCGAAAGAAAGAGGGCGAAGCGGTTCTTTGCTTTCGCGCAGTGAACCACTAGTGCCGGTAATCTATCTTGTAGGTCATTTGATTGGTATACTGACGATTTTATTATGTTATTTTCTATTGTCGTCTCTGTTCCATTGTGGTTGAGCGCGTGATGTACAAAAACATGCAAATTTTTGATTCATCCAATACTATACAGATTATGACATCTATATATTTCGGTCCAGTGCACCGTGGCGCGTTTTGCGACATGGCTCAGTGTCGCGCCTCGAGCTAAGCCACGGCACAATACGCGCTGTCCCGCCGAGTAAAAATATCCTCAAGCTTTTCAGGGTACTGCCCTATTTTTCGGCTGCCAAGCACAGAGCCACCAGCTGAAGATCATTCCTTTTTTTTGAATGAATCATCATAAATAATGATTATATATTTTTTTTCATAAAGAGAATATCTTGTTTTTTGCTTGATTCTGCAAAAGAATTACACAACGTTAAGATCTGTAAAGGTTACATGCTATTTTGTTTTAAAAAAGGTTAACTAATTACCCTACTTACGGATGGAGAGGGATTCGAACCCCCGGTATTCTCAATACTTCGGTTTTCAAGACCGACTCTTTCAACCGCTCAGACATCCATCCTTATCTTAGTAAGATCATCGGCTCGAAGGAACCAATAATCAACCTACTATTAATTTGCTATGTAAATGGAGATTTAAAGAAAAAAAGCGGGAAGAAATAAAAAAAAATTTTAGGCGGATATAGATTAAAGGTAAATTATCTGCCTTCCAAGCAGGAGATATGGGTTCGATTCCCGTTATCCGCAATGGCTAAAAAAACAAATGAAACTTCATATGCCTGCATCAAGATTCAAAACTTGTCGTCAAATTTCGGAAAATGTTTGGCAGACCAAAAAACTTACTCAAAAACAAAAAGCCATTATTTTGAAGCTTCAAAAAAAAACAAATAAAAAACAATCTGACTTTTCCAAGGAATTACAGACTATACAAAAGTTGTCCCTTTTTTATGGAAAATTACCCATTAAAAAGATGCGAAGGTCTAAAACGCAGACTTATCTAGATAAAAAAAACAGTTTGTTATTCGATATAGAACGAAGATTAGACGTGATTCTGGTTCGTCTCAATTTCTGTTTGACTATTTTTCAAGCAAGGCAGCTAATAAGTCATAAAAAAATTTGTGTCAATTCTAAAATGGTCAATATTCCTGGTTTTCAATTATCTAAGGGTGATCTTATATCTATTCAAGATAATTTTTTATATTTCATTAGATCAAAAATAAGACAAAATTTTCAGAGTAATCGAATATGGAGAATAAAACCTACTCATTTGGAGGTTAATTATAAAACACTAAAAGCCGTGGTATTGTATGAACCTCAACAAATACAATTCCCTTATAGCATAGATCTAGACCTTCTTGATTAAAGCAAGAACGTATGTAAATTATTTATTGGCAGAGCGATAACAGAGTTAATCTCTCGTAGATAGTGAAAAAAAGATATTCCGGGAATCTTTTGATTTTCTCGAACCATTTTTGGCTCTTTGATATGGATATGAAGACAATACTACAATTGCGCAAAAAAATCAAGTAAAGCTCGTATGCCCAGGCAGACGGAGCATTCTTTTATGCTCTACGAGCTTCTTTCTTGGCCTTGTATTATCTTCTTGCGTCTTCAGGGCTAGAGATGGAAAAAGAAGCGGGGAATTAGTCCGCTTTGTAGTGTGGAGTGAAAAATACTTTTGTTTGCTGTGCCCTGGCTAGTTTTGTAACAGCTATAAGCAAGCCTAGTCTTATATCATATCGAATTGGCGAAGACTATGGCCTAGTGGGCGTCGCAGCTCCATCTCGGCGAAGCGCCTATTCGTTGCTTGATGGCGTCGTCACGGTTGCTTTGCCCTGCTCGGCCGGATCCAAATCGACCATAAAGCATCTAGGGTGGGGGAGGGCGGCGCGAACAAAAGCTATTGGGCTTCTGCGCGTCCTTTTCCCGCATCGGCGAGAAGAAAAGGAAGGTAGCCGGGAGGGAATAGATAGATGGTTAAAGCTTAATGCATAACAGCAAGCAAAATTGGGCCAAAGATCAAAAAAAATCTATCTATATTTTTGTTTTTTGTTGCGCCCCGCGGCCTGCCCCCTGGCCATGGCCCAATTTCGGTTAAAGGACTAGTTGCTTCTTATAAACTTGTATAATCAATGCGTAAAAAATGGTCAACTCTATTATACAATAAATAAGTAAACAAGCGACAATTTGACACCAGATATCTGGAGGTGTTAAAAAAGCTGCTGTAAAAATCGAAAGAACCATAAAAAAACGACGATTTTTTATGCAGCTTTTCACAAAAATCCCTTTTGATTCTAGCAAAAAAATCACAAGTACCTGTACTTGGGAGCATATTGATGAAATGAACAAAATACGAACAGTTAATAAAATATAGTCAAAAATCTTAGGTTGTAACTTTATTATAAGCAGATTAGTTGATGTTTTATTCAATTCATATAAAAAGTGCCAAACATTGGGAACTATCGCAACGAAAGTGACAAAAAAAAACAAGAAGAAGCAAAAACCACTTAAGTAAAAGAATTTGTTGTATTTTTTTCTTTGTTCTTCATAACAACTGGGAATCAAAAAACACCAGATTTGATAACTTGAAAAAAGAAATAAAAAATAAAAGCATGATATTAGAGAAATAGTAACATACGTGCTTAAGGCCTCCGTTAATCGTGTACAAATAAAACCTGAATAGGAGAGAATAAGAAAGGATTTCGCTGACAAAAAAAACAAATCTTCTGAAAACCAATAACACGTGAACCATGTTAAACTGAAGCAGATAAATATCCAAAAAAAACGAATTCTAACTTCTTTCAGAATAGTTTTAAATAAAAAATTCGTGATATTTCATTGTGTGTTGAACCTAATAAGAGCGAAAAAAACGTTGGGTTGGCTTTTACTGCGCCCGGCAAAGTGTGCAATCAATCGTAAGGCCCTACCAAGATTTTATTTTCATTTCATTAGTAGTTAAGGGTTCGCCTCTAGAATTTTACTACATTTAAGGGTACTCATTCATCATAATGCAATTACTATGTACTAAAACCGTATTACAGCCGAGCATTTCTATTTCATTGAGTAAAAGGCATGGCATAGAGCGCATATAGCCACGGGAATCTATGGCTAAATCATATTTTTTTTTGCTTTATGTATGACTACTTTTATTTCTGGTGCTATTCTTCCGCTGCGCGCCCTTTATTCGTCACACGAAGACAGCTTTTTTCTTTGTAGTTCATGAATGAATGAAGGTTAGTATTGTACTGCATTCTTAGCTCAGTTGGATAGAGCAACAACCTTCTAAGTTGAAGGTCACAGGTTCAAATCCTGTAGGATGCTTAAAGAAAATGCATAATGAATGAATCGATAATATATACCAACGGTACATGCATTTATCGATTGGTTCAAACCCATTAAAGGTTACATACCATACATACTACATACACGCGCGGATTGACCGATTTATAAATAAATAATTTTTTCTTTATTTTGGGGGAGAGTGGCCGAGTGGTTAAAAGCGACAGACTGTAAATCTGTTGAAGGTTTTCTACGTAGGTTCGAATCCTGCCTCTCCCATATACTCCGTATTTGAGGAATAGAGACGAAGCACTTGTTTTTGTGCTTATCCCTTCATGCAATTAAATAGGGTGGAACTTTCTCAGAAACATATTGAATGCTTTGGTATTCGAGCCCTCTCCGAACCGTACGAGATAGTCGCCCATCATACGGCTCTCTAATTCAACCTCTATTCGGATTTGCCTCTATCGTTAGATTCTGGCTCGTTTTCCCAGTGACCGATCTCCAAGTGGCTTAAGTACCATAAAGCAACTTGCTTTTTCATTATGACGATCATGAGGAATTCTAGCAAGAGATAATAATAGAAAAAAAATGCATTTTCATTATCTCCTCTGAGCTCGTTCCTAATACCCTGAACATGGTGCATTCTATTCTAAATCTGAATAGAATGAAGGAAGCACGAAGAGCAGTTACGCTGCGTTTTAGTCATCAAGCAAGTGATGCCATAGGATTCTTGATAGCAGAATTTATTCTGCAGTTTAGAACGTATGAAACGAATTTTAGATAGTCAAGGTAGGGCAGGGCTTTTGACGAGGACGCCACAAAGCTGGCATCGAAGACAGTATGGTTTTTAGTATATCCCTTTTTCGGTTTCATATTTTGCGTGGAGTACCTCTTTCACTCATAGATTGTTTCCATGCTCCCATCTGGGTGCCCGTGATACCGCAAAAAAAATATATATATATATATATTTTTTTTTTGCTTATGAAAGTAGGTCTTCAAAAAGGCGTTTTCCATTTTGGCGTCTCATTCTGCTTCGTCCGCATAGCAAATGGCAGCATGTAGATTCGTTTTGTGCTGAACTTCTTCCGATTACCGTGCTTCGTTCTATAGGGCTCCAGTTTTGGTTCCATCAATGGTCTCCTTTCGTCCGATATTGGTGTCATCGATTCGGGTCTTGCCGCCCCAATTGAACATAAAGCATTATTCACGAGTCCAGGTTGCCCACGATGTTTTGCAGATCTGAATAGGTTTCCCCAGCTTTGCGAAAGCGGAAAATCCAAGAGTCCATTAAAAGAGCGGCAGCGCCCTAAATTGCTTTTCTCTTTCTTTTTGGACAAATCCCGTTTGAAACCCGTAGGGGCTTAGCTAGGAGACGTGGTTGAATATGGTCTGCTAAGGTACAGCAGACGGTTAGGCCCCGTTCCCTTTGTTTTTGTTGGCAGTGAAAAAAATCTTTTTACTACGTACGGCTCAGGCGGGTACTATGGGCCCTCTGCCATCCACTTCGGTCAGCTGGACGAAAGTGGATTTCACCGGTGTTGCCTACAGTTTTTGGCTAATTTGAATTCAAGGCCATTTTGCGTTGAGATGTCGTTTAGTCTTTTGTCCCCATTACTTTGGGTAATCTGCTCCCTCGTGCAGGCTCTTATCCGCCCGCAGGGTTTCTTTTTCTATTCTGGCCTTACCATAATTTATTGATGGCAGACTGAGAGCTTGACAGCGCGCACTCGTGTGCATTACCACAGGCACGAGCAACTCTTAACTGCAGGTCCAGTTTGACCGAAAGAGACTTTGATTTGCCAGAGCAGGGGCTCATCTCATACAAGAGCAGGCTAGCGTAGTGGTCTTGGGTTGTTTGAGCTAGAATCATTCGTTTGCTTCGTGAACCTTTAGGCTTTGTTCGCCTTCGGCCCTTGTTTTTTTCTCCAACTACGTTTCTAGAGCATGCTGTGGTTCCCACCCGTTTACACGGTGGTTGGGTAAGCTCTATGCCTGGCACGCGGAATAGGATCTCGCGTGGTTTGCTATATGGCCGCTAGCGCAAAACTGCGAATAATTTCCATATGGCTAAACAATGACTGTAGGCGACGCGAACGGTCGCCCTAAATTCCACTGCGATAGTCCCACGAATTCGAAAAGTTATAACCAGAATGGCCAGCCCAATAGCGGATTCCGCAGCTGCCACCGTCAAAACAAATAAAGCAAATAATTGACCCATCATATCATCTAAATAAACCGAAAATACCAGAAAGTTTAAATCGACCGCAAGTAACATTAACTCAATTGACATTAACATAATAAGGATATTTTTTCTATTCAAGAAAATCCCCCAAATACCTGAAAGAAAAAGAATCATAGAAAATGTTAAATATTTTACTAGATCCATAATAAGAGTCTCTTTTTTGAAAGCCAACTCGGTTTCAAGCCAAGCACATGCCGATTCCTTAGCCAATAAGTACTGCTTTGCCCTTTTTTTCATGGCAAGGGCGATATAAACCAGAACAGGCACATAGAAGACAATGAGAAAGACCATCATTAGTAACCATTTAATTACTTACTGACTTTATCCGTGACACGGCCTCTACTAGCACCAGAAAAAAATATATATATATTTTTTTTTTGCTGCGCTCTCCGCGCTTATTTCTGCCCTATAGCACTATTTGAATCTTTAAATGATTATAAAGTTTTTTTAAAAAACAAAAAACAAAAAAACATATTTGATAATTATTAAACAAAATACTCTGAAAAGAATCAAGATCCAATTTCGTGTTATTTCATGGTGAACATAATCTGTCAGAATTTCTTCAATTCCCACATGAATATGCCAGAATAACAAAATGTTTAACAGAATCAAAGTAGAAACATTTGATATAAAAATGGTTGGGATTAGAGAAGCGGCAGTCATTCTTTGAAGAAGCCAATGCCCCAAGGTTTCTCTATGAGCTTTCATTGCTTTTTACCTTTTTTTCGAGAGTAAAAGGAAACTGGCCTTTTTGGTCCGGCCCCTTCTTGTAGAAGCGTATGTGACAATTGTCCGTCATACGGCTCTGCCTATCTAAAAAGTATCCTGTCGGCCGAAATAATACCGGAACAGGTTGTAGGCTTGTCTTAGTTAAGCCTCCGCAAGATAAAGTAGACCCAATTCCGAGGCATCGCCAAGCTATCAGGGAAAAAAGTCTATATATATAGACTTTTTTTCGGGGTTATCCTATTTCGTGCCTATGAGAAATAGAATCGGATAATATTCGATACAGCTAAAAAAGTTGCACAGAATAACATAATAATTCCGGAAGTATATACTTTGGATAATTCTAGAAAAAAACCTAAATCCCACAATAAATGACGAATTCCATTACTCATATGATAGCACAAAGCCAATAAACTGAAATTGACTACGCTTGGGATCAACCAATAAAAATAGGAAGTGAAAAAAAAAGCGTACCGGTAAAGATAATAGGAAGTAAGGTTAAGATCGCCTATTTTCAAGAAAAGGATACTAGAAAAAACCATAATGGATAGAGTCAAACTTCGGTAGGAAGTTATGATTAACCCCTGCCTCCTAAGTGCTCTCCGAACCGTACGTGATAGTCTCCCATCATACGGCTCACTAACTCTCCTGATTGGAATTTAACTCATGGGAGACGGACTCCATTAACTGCGGCTCGTTGGGTGCCTGCCCTTCCCGGCTACTGATTGGATTATCAATGGCACTGGATGTATCATCATATATAATGTATTAACATCTTGATGTTAATAGGGCGCAACAAAAAATAGATATATTTGCCGTTTTCTTTTTTGAGTGTCGGAGAGTAAAACCTGCCAGACTAGGCAGGTGCATAGACCCCTTCGCCTTTCATCCAATCCGCAAGTTTCCTGTTTACACGGTTCTTTCAGGATCAGGCAGGTACTATGGGTCCTCTGACTTCCAACTCAAACCATAGTGTATGGTTGGATCTCGCCGATATCACCTGTGAGCTATAGCGCTTGAGATGTCGTTTAGTTCTCTGTCCCCGTTACTTCGGGTAATCTGCTTCCATGCGTAAAAATAGATCTATCTTCTTCTTGTCCTTACCGTTCTTAGCCAACCAGCAGGCTGAAAGCATAACAGTGTTCGTTCGTGCGATTCCTCGCGTGCATTTTTTTCGCACTAGTTCGCTGTAGGGTAGGCCGACCCGAAAAGAACTGCGATTCTGTTTTATCATCTCATGCTAAATGAAATCTATATATAAATATATATATAGATTTCATTTGGCAAGCGCCAGCGGACTCGCGGAGGATTATCGAGTAGGCCGAGAAACTAGCCGACAGCCGACGAATATCTCCTTTATCGCCGCCTCCGTGGCATGCTCCCCCTTTTCCGCTATTGGGTAAGCCCCGAGCCCCTCGGGCAGTAGTGCCTTTGTTGTAATCACAAGTAATCTAACGGCCGCCCCTAAGAAAGCCCCAGAAATTCTATGAAAAATAGAGAGGGTAGAAGTAAGCTGTGGCTTATAAATGGTAAGATGAGGTGATAAGGGTCGATTGATTTTCATGTTTTTAGTTGACTCTGATTCTGACTCAAGGTGACAGGATTTGAACCTATGGCCCTCTGTACCCAAAACAGATGCGCTACCAGACTGCGCTACACCTTGGCTGATGTTCCCTAATGAATATTTGATAAATGCTTAAATTGTTATTGAGCAATATACAGAAAGAACTGAAACTAATAAAAAAAATTCTACTTTTAACGCCACTGAAAAAAAGCACTACCATCTCGTTCAGTTTCTTTTTTGCTTGAAAATAGTTTTTTGGTGAACGTTTATGATCGTCTCAGCCCTTTAATGCTTGCTCGAGGCCAGAAGGGCGAGTCGGTCATTGTCCGACTTATTTACAAAGCTTTATAATGCAATTACATGTAATTGCATTATAAAGTCAAGTATTCAACATAATATATTATTAATCTTTTAGTTTCGTTATTAATTAAGTAATTCCATGGGAATAGCCATGAATAGTCATAGATAGAGACGAGGGCCCAAATCCAAAATTGCGCGATTAATCTTGCGGCCCAAAAATAGAATTATTATCGAGACTGAAAAGAATAAAAGCCACACAGAACCGAAATGAGGCTTTCCTAGGTAATAGCTCTGACTCACTGTGAACGACTAGCAATGTCGGCAGGGCCTTAGAACAAAAAAAATGAATTTAGGAATTCGGATCGATAGCAACGAGGCGAAAAAATCCGCGGGGCTACCCTGCAACAAAGACCGTGCGTGGTATTCCATAGAATATAGCATACTTAGAATCTGCAATCATTACGTAATTCCATGATGCGAAAGAAGCATAGCAAGTTTATTGGACCAAAGGTTCTACATAGTGAATGCATTTTGGTTTATGGGTAGTAAACCTTAGTATGATGATGATTTAGTTAGTGATACGCAGAGGTTTTCTATTGGAAGTTTGGCAGGTTCAGAACCTACTTCTGTGTGAAAAATCATACTCAAAAAAAAGAGTTTGATCCTGGCTCAGAATGAACGCTAGCGATATGCTTAACACATGCAAGTTGAACGTTGTTTTCGAATCAGAATGAGAACAAAGTAGCGAACGGGTGCGTAACACGTGGGAATCTGCCAAACAGTTTGGGCCAAATCCCGAATGAATAAAAGCTAAAAAGCGCTGTTTGATGAGCCCACGTAGTATTAGGTAGTTGGTTAGGTAAAAGCTGACCAAGCCTACGATGCTTAGCTGGTCTTTTCGGATGATCAGCCACACTGGGACTGAGACACGGCCCAGACTCCTACGGGAGGCAGCAGTGGGGAATCTTGGACAATGGGCGAAAGCCTGATCCGGCAATATGGCGTGAGTGAAGAAAGGCAACGCAGCTTGTAAAGCTCTTTCATCGAGTGTGCGATTGTGACAAGACTCGAATAAGAAGCCCCGGCTAACTCCGTGCCAGCAGCCGCGGTAAGACGGGGGGGGCTAGTGTTATTCGGAATGACTAGGCGTAAAGGGCACGTAGGCGGTGAATCCGGTTGAAAGTGAAAGTCGCCAGCTCAACTGGCGGAATGCTTTCAAAACCAATTCACTTGAGTAAGATAGAGGATAGTGGAATTTCGTGTGTAGAGATAAAATTCACAGATATACGAAGGAACACCAAAAGCGAAGGCAGCTTTCTGGGTCTCTACTGACGCTAAGGTGCGAAAGCATAGGGAGCAAACAGGATTAGATACCCTGGTAGTCTATGCCGTAAACGATGAGTGTTCGTCCTTGGTCTACGCTGTATGCAAAACGGCTGATCAGGGGCCCAGCTAACGCATTAAACACTCCGCCTGGGGAGTACGGCCGCAAGGCTGAAACTCAAAGGAATTGACGGGGGCCTGCACAAGCGGTGGAGCATGTGGTTTAATTCGATACAACGCGCAAAACCTTACCAGCCCTTGACATATGAATAAGTTTGCTTGTCCTTAATGGGACGGTACGAAAATTTCTACAGGTGCTGCATGGCTGTCGTCAGCTCGTGTCGTGAGATGTTGGGTTAAGTCCTATAACGAGCGCAACCCTCGTTTTGTGTTGCTAAGACATGCGTTTTGGGGTTGATTCTCGATCATTTGAGACTGATAAAGACCATGCGAAGAATGTCACGACGCCGTCTGGCTACGATCACACGGTTGATTCGACGAGCACAGCTCTCCTAGCGTGGCACACAAAACAATGTGGCACCCAGTCTTTGGAAACAGAATTGACAATCCATGCCATGGACTGCACTCACAAGAAACTGCCAGTGATATACTGGAGGAAGGTGGGGATGACGTCAAGTCCGCATGGCCCTTATGGGCTGGGCTACACACGTGCTACAATGGCAATTACAATAGGAAGCGAGGCTTGAAGGCAGAGCGAATCCAGAAAGATAGCCTTAGTTCGGATTGTTCTCTGCAACTCGAGAACATGAAGTTGGAATCGCTAGTAATCGCGGATCAGCATGCCGCGGTGAATATGTACTCAGGCCCTGTACACACCGCCCGTCACACCATGGGAATTGGCTTCGCCCGAAGCATCAAACCAAGGATCACCCATTCTTTCAGTGTTCTACGCCGTTGGTGAGTGTGGTCTACCAGAGGAATTGGTGATCTGATGTGGGATACCAAGGTGGGGCCTTTGACTGAGGTGAAGTCGTAACAAGGTAGCCGTAGGGGAACCTGTGGCTGGATTGACTCCTTTTTTTTTTCTCTTTTGTCGAAAAAAAAAAGACTCCAAAAAAGAAACATCTATCTAGTTTCTGTCGTTCGGTTCTGTTTGATAGTAACACATTGGTAGTAACACAAAGAAGCAAGAAAAAAGAGTAGATACGTCCTGTGCTCTTCATTCTTTGGACTAGGATTGCATGGCCCGAAGCAGCATAATGCGATAGTAGCAAAGACTTGAGTGAATTTTTGGTCTATGTCAGTTAGTGAGAGCCTACCCCGCAGCCTTTCCAATTATGCCTGTGAATGCCCCTACTATTACACAATAACGGCTTCAATTGCTATTACGAATATCACTAAGGCGCAGGGCGCTCTAATAATCTACTCCGTTTGAACTTCATATATAAACAGTTACTTCTATCGTTAAGCCCCATCGGGGCCAGGTTAAAGGGCGCATGAGGCGAATTATCATCCAACAGCCAGGGAGCGGCAGATTAGTAGAACAGCGGATTAATAATTCGCATGTCGGAATAGTTTAGTCGGTTAGAACAGCGGGATCATAATTCGCACACGGGGGTTCAAATCCCTCTTCCGATAGGAACTTTCGGATAAGAATTGAACCTACGGGAGGCAAAAAAAAGATATATATCGTTTTTTTGCTGGTCACTAACCTTATCCCAAATCTCCTTCTTCTATGATAGAACACGGTAAAGAAAGATTTACGATGTTTCTCAGGATAACTAGAAATGCAACATAATGAATGTTGTTTTGACAAAACGATTGATCATAGAAAGTACACCTTTAGGTTTCATTCTAGATCTTGTTCACGAACTAAGTGGCTATACTCTTATGTTCTATCAACAAAGTAGAATTAGCCGTTATGCCAGTAGCTTATGAATCATCATAGATAATTCATTGTTGTAGCTCCACAAATGGGAACGCGCGCGAATGTATGTTGCTCCGGCTTGCTGCAAGAGAAATTGAAGTAGGTCTACATGGCTTGCTTTCGATCGCCCTATTCGTACGTGAAGAATAGGTCAAGATGGAAGTGGTAAGAAAGGGGCGGTAAACAACATTTTAACATAGAGCAGGGCCCTGTGATTAGATTAGACAAGCCATGTAGGAAATAAACACAGCTAAGAGCATCTCGAGAAGCGGTCGTATCTTATGTAAGTTCTGATTAATAATTAGATTTCTTTAGAAATCTGAAGTAAATCCGCATGTTCTATATATGTCGTAACTTAAAAATACATAGAGACTAAAATTGCATAGAACGGCGGCATCACCGGCGGCAATCTGATGTAGCCGACGCGTGGCCTGCGGCCTTGTGGGGGGCCGGGGCGCTTCTCAGCTTTTCTCTCAGGGTTTTATAAGAAATCGAAATAAAGTCAAGTTAGAGAGCCCTGTGATTGGCGATTCTCGCCGAAGAGCACCTGTGTAGTCCACTTCATCGAACGCGGGAAACCTATGACCGAGCAAGTTCCCTTTTTACTCTATTCATCAATCGCTACGCGCTTCCGGGCACTATGGTAAGACATGAAAACACCCGATCCCATTCCGACCTCGAAATGTGAAATCGTCTTACGCTATATGTACTGATTTATCAATTTCGGGAGACATGGTCCAGGCCCGGACAACGTCCAATTTAAATTATTCTAAAACGCTATTAAAAGTGATGAACAATCAATTGCGGGGCCGAAGGTTCTAGGGGACTAAGCTCGCCAAATAGTACTATGCAACACTCGGCGCCTACGGATGGATCATCATAGAGACTCGCAAGAAAAAAATGACATATTTCTAATAAAGAACTCTACTTGGGGCGGGCGGGGAACTGCTGCGCAAAAAGAAATATTTTGCGGCGCCGTTGAAGAAAACCTTATTATGTGCGCGGGATAGAGTAATTGGTAACTCGTCAGGCTCATAATCTGAATGTTGTGTAGGTTCGAATCCTACTCCCGCCAAATAGTCTAAGTGGTTTTTGTGGAACAGCGGGATTTATACAAAAAGCAGCAGTGCATCCATAACTTGGTTATTTTTGCGCGTTCTTGATCTATTTTTCGGTCAGAAAAATATTAAAATAAATAAATAAATAAATAAATAAATAATGGTGTGATAAGACAAATACTCATTCTATTGTGTCTAGGCAAAAGGAACCCTGTATTCTGCTTGTGATGCGAATGATGCGATATGTAAATAAAAGATACGTATTCTATTGATGATCTGAAATAGTCATTTACG